TATCAAATGATTGAACAACCAGGATCAATTTACTTACGATACGTAGTTGACATTCATAAAAAGTATCTAATGAATTATGAGTTCAATAGATCCTGTTTAGCGGAAAGACGGATATTTCTTGCTCATTATCAGACAATTACTTATTCACAAACCTCGTGGGGGGCTAATAGTTTTCATTTCCCATCTCATGGAAAACCCTTTTCACTCCGCTTAGCTCTATCCCCTTCTAGGGGTATTTTAGTGATAGGTTCTATAGGAACTGGACGATCATATTTGGTCAAATACCTAGCGACAAACTCCTATGTTCCTTTCATTACGGTATTTCCGAACAAGTTCCCGGATGACAAGCCTAAAGGTTTGATTGATGATATCGATATTGATGATAGTGACGATATCGATATTGATGATAGTAACGATATCCATATTGATGATGACCTTGATACGGAGCTGCTAACTATGACGAATGCGCTAACTATGTATATGACGCCGAAAATAGACCGATTTGATATCACCCTTCAATTCGAATTAGCAAAAGCAATGTCTCCTTGCATAATATGGATTCCAAACATTCATGATCTGTATGTGAATGAGTCGAATTATTTATCCCTCGGTCTATTAGTGAACTATCTCTCCAGGGATTATGAAAGATGTTCCACTAGAAATATTCTTGTTATTGCTTCGACTCATATTCCCCAAAAAGTGGATCCCGCTTTAATAGCTCCGAATAAATTAAATACATGCATTAAGATACGAAGGCTTCTTATTCCACAACAACGAAAGCACTTTTTCATTCTTTCATATACTAGGGGATTTCACTTGGAAAAGAAAATGTTCCATACTAACGGATTCGGGTCCATAACCGTGGGTTCCAATGCACGAGATCTTGTAGCACTTATCAATGAGGCCCTATCAATTAGTATTACACAGAAGAAATCAATTATAGAAACTAATACAATTAGATCAGCTCTTCATAGACAAACTTGGGATTTGCGATCCCAGGTAAGATCAGTTCAGGATCATGGGATACTTTTCTATCAGATAGGAAGGGCTGTTGCACAAAATGTACTTCTAAGTAATTGCCCTTTAGATCCTATATCTATCTATATGAAGAAGAAATCATGTAAGGAAAGGGATTCTTATTTGTACAAATGGTACTTCGAACTTGGAACGAGCATGAAGAAATTAACGATACTTCTTTATCTTTTGAGTTGTTCTGCCGGATCGGTCGCTCAAGATCTTTGGTCTCCACTCGGACCCGATGAAAAAAATGGGATCACTTCTTATGGATTCGTTGAGAATGATTCTGATCTAGTTCATGGCCTATTAGAAGTAGAAGGCGCTCTGGGGGGATCCTCACGGACAGAAAAAGATTGCAGTCAGTTTGATAATAATCGAGTGACATTGCTTCTTCGGTCCGAACCAAGGAATCAGTTAGATATGATGCAAAATGGATCTTGTTCCATCGTTGATCGTAGATTTTTATATGAAAAATACGAATCGGAGTTTGAAGAAGGGGAAGGAGCTGTCGACCCGCAACAGATAGAGGAGGATTTATTAAATCACATAGTTTGGGCTCCGAGAATATGGCGCCCCTGTGGCAATCTATTTGATTGTATCGAAAGGCCCAATGAATTGGGATTTCCCTATTTAGCCAGGTCCTTTCGGGGCAAGCGGATCATTTATCATAAAGAGGATGAGCTTCAAGAGAATGATTCGGAGTTCTTGCAGAGTGGAACCATGCAGTACCAGACACGAGATAGATCTTCCAAAGAACAAGGCTTTTTTCGAATAAGCCAATTCATTTGGGACCCTGCGGATCCATTCTTTTTCCTATTCAAAGATCAGCCCTTTGTCTCTGTGTTTTCACGTCGAGAATTCTTTGCAGATGAAGAGATGTCAAAGGGGCTTATTACTTCCCAAACAAATCCTCCCACATCTATATATAAACGCTGGTTCATCAAGAATACGCAAGAAAAGCACTTCGAATTGTTGATTCATCGCCAAAGATGGCTTAGAACCAATAGCTCATTATATAATGGGTCTTTCCGTTCTAATACTCTATCCGAGAGTTATCAGTATTTATCAAATCTGTTCCTATCTAACGGAACGCTATTGGATCAAATGACAAAGACATTGTTGAGAAAGAAATGGCTTTTCCCGGATGAAATGAAACATTTGATTCATGTAACAGGAGAAAGATTTCCCATTCCTTAGAAAGATATGTGGAACAGAATTGACCGGGTGGTAGAGTCGTGGAAACACTTGTTTCTTCCATATTTTGGACCTTAGCTCCATGGAACAATATGCTACTGCTGAAACATGGAAGAATTGAAATCTTAGATCAAAACACTATGATGAACTGCCTAAACGAGAATTCTTGAACGGCGAACAACCAGAGCCTATTACTCACTATATCAAACAATTTCCATTAATGAAACCATGTAAATCCATCGGAAAATCAAAAATACGCATGTCCGATGAAATGGTTGTTGCTATCTGC